AAATAGATTCATAACCCTTCGAGCACAACCAATAGCTATTCGAACTCCTTTTACTTGTAGGAGTGCATCTTGGATCTGTCGATTATGTTATGGCCGGAGTCCTACTCACGGCGACTTGGTTGAATTGGGAGAAGCTGTAGGTATTATTGCAGGCCAATCGATTGGAGAACCAGGTACTCAATTAACATTAAGAACTTTTCATACCGGCGGAGTATTCACGGGGGGTACTGCAGAACATGTGCGAGCTCCTTCTAATGGAAAAATCCAATTCAATGAGAATTTGGTTCATCCGACACGTACACGCCATGGACATCCCGCGTTTCTCTGTTCTATAAACTTGTATGTAACTATTGAGAGTGAAGATATTCGACATAATGTAAATATTCCATCCCAAAGTTTTCTTTTAGTTCAAAACGATCAATATGTAGAATCAGAACAGGTGATTGCCGAGATTCGCGCGGGAACATCCACTTTGAATTTGAAAGAGAAGGTTCGAAAACATATTTATTCTGACTCAGACGGAGAAATGCACTGGAGCACCGATGTGTATCATGCACCCGAATTTACATACGGCAATGTTCATCTATTACCAAAAACAAGTCATTTATGGATATTATTAGGAGGGCCACGCAGATCCAGTCTAGTTTCACTTTCGATCCACAAGGATCAAGATCAAACGGGTGTGCATTCTCGTTCTGTCAAGAGAAGATCTACTTCTAACCTTTCAGGTAACCTTTCAGGAACGAAGGATCCGCCGAGAGAAAAATTCTTTACTTCGGATTTTGCGGGTAAAAAAGAATATAGGATTCCTGATTATTCAGACCTTAGTCGAATTATATGTACTGGTCGTTGTAATCTCGTAGATCCGACCAGTCTCCACCAGAATTCTGAGTTATTCTCAAAGAGACGAGGAAATAGATTCATCATTCCACTCCAATCGATTCAAGAACGCGAGAACGAACTAACGCCTCCTTCAGATATCTCGATTGAAATCCCCATCAATGGCATTTTGCGTAGAAATAGTATTCTTGCTTATTTGGACGATCCTCGATACAGAAGAAAGCGTTCGGGTATTACTAAATACGGGACTCTAGAAATGCATTCAATCGCCAAAAAAGAGGATTTGATTGAGTATCAAGGAGGCAAGGAATTTAGGCCAAAATACCAAATGAAAGTAGAGAAAGTAGATCGGTTTTTTTTGATTCCCGAGGAAGTGCATATATTACCCGGATCTTCTTCCATAATGGTACACAACAATAGTATCATTGGGGTAGATACACAAATTACTTTAAATATAAGAAGCCGGGCAGCCGGGTTGGTCAGAGTGGAGAGAAAAAAAAAAAGAATTGAACTCAAAATCTTTTCTGGAGATATCCATTTTCCTGGAGAGACAGATAAGATATCCCGCCATAGCGGCGTTTTGATACCACCAGCAACAGGAAAACAAGAATCAAAAAGGGGTAAAAGTTGGATCTATGTTCAACGGATCACGATCACACCTAGTACGAAAAAATATTTTGTTTTGGTTCGTCCTGTCGTCACATATGAAATAACGGACGGTATAACTTTAGGGACGCTTTTCCCCCCGGATCCGTTGCAGGAAAGGGATAATGTGAAACTTCGAGTTGTCAATTATATCCTTTATGGAAATGGTAAACGAATTCGAGGAATTTCGGATACAAATATTCAATTAGTTCGGACTTGTTTAGTATTGAATTGGGACCAAGAAAAAAAAAGTTTTTCTAGTCAAGAAGCTCGTGCTTCCTTTGTTGAAATAAGGGCAAATGGTTTGATTCGACATTTCCTAAGAATCGACTTGCTGAAATCTACTATTTTGTATATCGGAAAAAGGAATGATCCCTCGGGCTCAGGATTGCTCTCGGATAATAGATCAGATTGCACCAATATCAATCCGTTTTCTTCCCTTTATTCCAAGGCAAGGATTCAACAACAAAATCAAAGAACTTTTTATACGTTGTTGGTGTTGAATAGAAATATGGGATTCCAATCGTTAATAATTTTGTCATCTTCCAATTGTTTTCGACTGGGTCCATTCAACGATGTAAAATATCACAATGTGATAAAAGAATCAATTAAAATTACAAAAGATTCTGTAATTCCAATTAAGAATTCGCTGGGGCCTTTAGGAACAGCCTTTCGAATTATGAATGTTTATTCATTTTACCATTTAATAACTCATAATCAGATCTTGGTAAATAACTATTTACAACTTGACAATTTAAAACAGACTTTTCAAGTATTTCAATTTAAATATTATTTAATCGCTGAAAATGAGAAAATTTATAACCCCGGCCCGTGCAGTAACATTTTTTTCAATTTGAATTGGTATTTTCTCCATGCCAATTATTGTCAAGAAACATCTACAATAATGAGTCTTGGGCAGTTTATTTGTGAAAATATATGTATAGCCAAAAACGCACCACACCTAAAGTCGGGTCAAGTTATACTTGTTCAAGTTGACTCTGCAGTAATACGATCT